ACTTTGATTTTCGGCTAGCCCAGCACCAACTCTTCGATATATTTCTTGCTGGAAGTATCCTTGATCCCATTGATAACGAGTCGGACCAAATAATTCAATCGGGGTAGTTGCTGAACCATACCACATAGTTCCAGCAACAACAAAGGCTGCAAAAAAGACAGCAGCGATACTACTGGAAAGGACGGTTTCAATATTTCCCATACGTAATCCTTTGTATAGACGTTGAGGCGGACGGACACTAAGATGGAATAGGCCCGCTAATATGCCTAATGTCCCTGCTGCAATATGATGAGAGGCTATTCCGCCCGGAACAAAAGGATCAAAACCTTCCACACCCCATGCCGGACTGACAGATTGTACCCTTCCGGTAAGTCCATAAGGGTCGGACACCCATATTCCAGGACCGTACAATCCGGTCACATGAAAAGCGCCAAACCCAAAACAAGCCACCCCCGAGAGAAATAAATGAATTCCAAAGATCTTGGGCAAGTCCAAAGAAGGTTTTCCCGTACGTTCATCACAAAATATTTCTAGATCCCAATACACCCAATGCCAGATAGCTGCCAAGAAGCACAAGCCAGAAAACACAATATGAGCTCCAGCCACACCTTCATAACTCCAAATACCCGGATTCGTTACGGTTCCTCCAGTGATACTCCAACCGCCCCATGAATTGGTTATCCCTAAACGAGTCATGAAAGGTATAACGAACATGCCTTGTCTCCACATTGGGTCGAGAACAGGATCGGAGGGATCAAAAACTGCTAATTCATATAGAGCCATCGAGCCGGCCCAACCAGCAACCAAAGCTGTATGCATTATATGGACAGACAGCAAACGACCGGGATCATTCAATACAACAGTATGAACACGATACCAAGGCAAACCCATGGAAATACCCCTTTATCAACGAAAAATAGACACTATGTAACTTTATTGCACTGAAAAAACTATGTTATATATTTCCACTTTTCAGTGGATTATCTCGGGGAAAGGATTACTATTTTTATTTTAGTAATATTTTAGTAATAATGTAAGAATTCGGTTTGTAAGAAACAAGGGAAGCAGATCTATTCTATACCCGATAAGTAACAATACGCAATGGCAGGGTTGGCCATCTATCTTTATCTATGAGCGAATGCATACATATTTGTTCATCATTCAAAGGGCCTAATCGTATTTGTAAGAATTTGACTTTTTAAGTTTGTCTCCCTTTACTTTATTTAAGATTTAGTTTTTTTATGAACTTATCGAATCTAAACATAAAATATGATAAAGCCCAATCTTATTAACACTTTATGAAAAAAAAAATTCATTGTTACGCTTTCACATCAAAGTGATGAATTAGAGTATTTCATTTTTTTTTCATTAAATGCCTATTGGTGTTCCAAAAGTTCCTTTTCGAAATCCTGGAGAGGACGATTCAATTTGGATTGACATATAGTGCGACTTGTCAGATATATTGGGTCATATGGGATTTTCCCGTTCTCCCCCCCGATCGGGATATACTCTGTTTCGCCCAAGAAAGATTGATTAAATCTAAATCATCAAAAATTGGGAGCGTGAAATAAAATTAAGTGCAATTGCTTTCCTTTTTGGGGTATACAGATTAATATTATCCAATTTAGAATAATTTATGGTTGGCTTGCTTGTTTGGACCAATAAAATGAAGTATCCAGGCTTCGTTTAGAAAAAACCAATCAGTAAAGTAATATATCGAGCATTACTACTTGTATCCTATTCTATTTAATTTCGAATTTATAAGTAGATAAGTTAATAAGTTATTAAGTAGATAAGTAGAAGTAATATCAAATTGATAATCATAATCAATGGAATAATATGATGAATACATTAAATATTCGGCGTAAAGCATGAAATGAAAAAAAAAAAGTGTAGCAAAAGGGTGTGGTATGGGGACATTTGCCTTGCCCTATATGTGCAAATCAAAATCGGGCGGATCTTTACTCGGAGTAGAGCGCAAACCTAAAAGAATTGAATAAGACCCTTCGGGAACAAGAAAATGGCATCACGATTTGAATTGGATCGCGATGAAAAATACATCAATGATGAAGTTAGTTTGATAAGTTTAATGAATTCTTTTTTAGATGTAAACACATCAAAACTCATCTTTCTTGAAAAATGGAAGAAAAGCCCTCCGTTTGAATAGAAGTTAGACAGAACTCACTAGCAAAAAGGGGGGGGGCTGGAATCTACACATTGATTCTTTTTTTTTTTCGCGATTTATTTGGTGAACCGTATGCATCAAAAGGTGCATGTACGGTTTATAGGGGGTAGTTTTTTATCCTAATCAATCGACTTTATCGAGAAAGATTACTGTTTTTAGGTCAAGATGTTGATAGCGAGATTTCGAATCAACTTATCGGTCTTATGGTATATCTCAGTATAGAGAGTGAGACCAAAGATTTGTATTTATTTATAAACTCTCCCGGCGGATGGGTAATACCCGGAATAGCTATTTATGATACTATGCAATTCGTGCGACCGGATGTACAGACAGTATGCATGGGATTAGCCGCTTCAATGGGATCTTTTATCCTGGTCGGAGGACAAATTACCAAACGTCTAGCATTCCCTCACGCTCGGCGCCAATGGGTTTTTATTTGAAAGAAAACTATGCCTTCGCCGTCTGAACTATGAATATTAAGTAATAATAGCATGGCATTTCGAATTCGATATAAGAAATTTTTTTTCTTGTTTTTTAAAACGGTAGATTATGTATCGAAAGATTAGTATGAGATATAGGGATATTTACGATTTTATCTTATCTATCGGGATCTATTTCAGCGTCACAAACTTTTTTGTTTTCACGCCCGGGAACTCTTAACACATTTATGTTATGAAAGAGTACGAAAAAAAAAATTATATTATTTTTTTATTTGCATTTGAAAAAAGAAACTTTGGGATTGCTAAATCGCCCATGAAATAAAGCAACGGAACCACCATAGTATTTTTTTAACTCCTAAAAAAAAGAAGGGCGGTTATTGTATTATTTACCGATCTAGGCATGAGAAATGAAATATTCTCTGTTTTTATTCAATGAAAGGTAAAAGTCAATTCTATTGTGGAGCCGTATGCAATGCGCAAACAATGCCTGTACGGTTGTTCAATTTTATCTTTTTTTTTTCTTATTATTCGTTATCTCTTCTCTTTCTCGTCACCGTATCAGCCGAGATAGAGTAACCATCGATTATCTTATATCCTCAGGGTAATGATTCATCAACCTATTGCTGGTTTTTATGAAGCACAAGCAAGAGAATTTGTCCTGGAAGCGGAAGAACTACTGAAACTTCGCGAAATCCTGACAAGGGTTTATGCACAAAGAACGGGTAAACCCTTATGGGTTGTATCCGAAGACATGGAACGAGATGTTTTTATGTCAGCCACAGAAGCCCAAGCTTATGGAATTGTTGATCTTGTAGCAGTTGCCTAAAAAATAGCAGGAATTTTATGCAATCGCAGTTTGCGATTTTATTTATTATTTTTATTCTTTTCTTTTTTTAACTATTAATATAGAAAATTAATATAGAAAATAAATAACTCATAATCGTCCGGTTAGGATCGATCTAAACCAGCCCATTATGCATACGATTCAACATGCCAACTATTAAACAACTTATTAGAAACACAAGACAGCCAATCAGAAATGTCACCAAATCCCCCGCACTTGGGGGATGCCCTCAGCGCCGAGGAACATGTACTCGGGTGTATGTGCGACTCGTTCAGATCATGGGTTCGGATAAGATAAAATAAAGGAAACCATTTTTCCGCTATCCGTGAGCAGTACGGATGAATAGGATAGAATAGAAGAAAGCCCTTCGCTATCTAAAAAAAACATTTATCATACCCCTCTCTTGTGTATCAAATTTATGGTTTCCATTGGTGCATTAATCACCTCAATTTTCAATTTAAAATGAGAAAGAATTCCCATTGGTAGCAAATGATTAGTCGTTAAGCAGGGGAAATCTTATTTAAATTTAAATTAAAATAAAAAAAGGCCGAAAGTTATGCCCCTACTCTTGCAAGAACGGACTAACAGGGTCAGCCAATCCGCTAATTTTCATAATTAAATACCGTTACTGTATAGATAGATCTCGTTGTGAAAGAACTATTACTGGAGAATTCATGAGTAGAGCTAAAAAGTATGAACTGTACAAGTTAGCAATAGCATTGATTAAATGATTAAATGAGGAAAGGGGCTCCGGTGTATAGAGCAGACCTCACCGTTTAAGAAATAACCATAGAAACGATGGAACCCACTAATTTTTTAGCTATTTCTAGTTATTACTTTTTTATTCGGTTTTTGTTTGATACCCAATATCAATACAATTTTTTTTTCTTTCTCTTTTTCTAGGCGAAATACCTAGAAAAAAAAAAGAACAAATCGTGGTTGGGAAGGTTATAGTAGCAAAAGCCGTTGGAATTATTATTTTATACATTGGCAGAATCCGTTTTGTTAATATAGAAGGAGGAAAACGAATAACTGAAAGAAAAGAAATTTATTAGTTATTCATCAAAGTTTCGTTTATTCAATGACCAGAATTAGACGAGGATATATAGCGCGGAGGCGTAGAACAAAAATTCGTTTATTCACATCAAGTTTTCGAGGGGCGCATTCAAGACTTACTCGAACTATTATTCAACAAAAAATAAGAGCTTTGGTTTCGGCCCATCGGGATAGAGATAAGCACAAAAGAAATTTTCGTCGTTTATGGGTCACTCGGATAAATGCAGTAATTCGCGAAAGCGCGGTATCCTATAGTTATAGTAGATTCATAAACAATCTGTCCAAGAGACAGTTGCTTCTTAATCGTAAAATACTTGCGCAACTAGCTATATTAAATAGGAATTGTCTTTATATGATTTCGACTGACATTAGAAAATAAGGAAAGTAGAAGGAGTACATCGGGATGTTTTACATACACGTTATTTCCGGGAGAATGAATTCCGAGAAGGTAGAATAGAAATTAATATGATAAAATAAGAGAATATGATCAGGTAGCCAAACTGAGTAAAAACTTGAATTTAGATAAAAAAAACGATTTTTTTTTTCCAATTCGTTTTTTTCTTACAAGACGACGACAATCAAATCTAGATTTTCAGATTTTTCGAACAAAATATCAATTTAATTTGAGCTCGGATTCGAATTTTGATTTTGATTCAATTGAAGAGTAACCCTATTTTTTTCTAGTTCTAAGACCAGAAGTGCGAGCGACCAATTCGTTTTTTTCAAAATGTTTTTCATTATTAAGAAAAGGTAACAAAGATAAAATACGGGCTTGCTTTATAGCAATAGTAATTAATCGTTGTTGTTTTAAAGTTAATCTATTTACCCGCCTAGATAATATTTTTCCTTGTTCACTAATAAATCGAGTAATTAAACTTATATTTCTATAATCAATTCGATCCCCCGATTGGATCGGGGGCAAACGCCTACGAGGCGGTCGCTTGGACTTAAAAAAAAGTCGCTTGGATTTATCCATGGTTTGTTTAGTCCTTATTTTGAAAATCCTATTTCTTATAATTCTAAATCATTATCATTTTTGATCCGATCAAGTAAAATAAATAGGATTTTCCTTCTTTCTTGTTTATATTTCAATATAGAATTTACAATATTGAAATTCTTTACAATATTCAATTTATTAAAATTATTCAATTTATTAAAATTGTATATACAATTTTATAAATAGATTTTATCTTCCCATATTATATCCTAATAGGATATTTTTTGTTAATATATCATTTTTCATCTTCCCTGTAAAGCCGCTATCGTTTCCGTCTATTTCTTTATCTCCCCATGAATTGTATGCTTGGAACAATAGGGACAGAATTTTCTCAATTCCAATCGATTAGGCGTATTGTGTCGATTCTTTTGAGTACTATATCTGGAAATGCCTCTTGGTTTCTTATTAACATTGTTTCGAACACAATCGGTACATTCCAAAATAATTCTTACTCGGACATCTTTACCCTTGGCCATGAGCCCCTCCCTCACCTTGGTTTTTTATTTACTCAACGCTTCGATTTTCCGATCTGAAGAGAAGAAGAGCGGAATAAAAAAAAATCGAAGTTGCTAGCTCGAAATCAAATCCAGAAATCAAATTATAAAAAATTTCATTGCAACCCAATATCCTAATAAAAAAAAAGTAATAAAATAAATAAAATAATAAGTAATACAATGCTTTGAAAATATATTTCAATTAGAAGTTTAGTACAGTATTTCATTTAAACATCGTATATGATACTCTCGCCCTAGCTACATTTTTATTTCCGTTTTCTTAATTGACGTTAATTTACTTGAAGACAGGGCCCGCACTCTGAATTTTGCTGCGGTTGAATAAACTTTCTTTTATTCTATATTTTTTTTGTTTTTTATAAATAAAAAAAAAATATAGAATAATTTTTATAAAAATAAAGAAGAGAAATAAAGAAGAGGAGGTAGCAGTCACAGATATTTAATTGTATCTTTAATCTTCTCCACACCCCCCGTTATTGTTATGTTAATAAAATAACTAGAATGAAAAAAACGGGAATGTCAACGCATCCGGGAAAAAGCGATTGATCTCTATCAATAGACCGGCTAAAGCCCCGAACCATAGAGTACTTATTACCGGGGCTACGGATAGATATGTTTTTAGATCTCGCATTTTAAATCCTCCTTATTGTAATAATTGTAATATAATTGTAATAAATAATATTTATTGTAATACCTAATGGTAATACATATATGATCAGAGATCAGATCGGATATATAGTTAAATAAAAAAAGATCAAATGTATATATAAAAAAAAGCCACTTGCGTTTGGTTTGTACACAGAATCCAGAATTCAAATTGAAATGTACAACGCTTTGATAGATAAGATTTTCCTTTTCTTAAAAGAACAAAATATATATCTTTTTTCCTATTTTATTTTTTCATATACCATAGAATATCATATAATAAAATAAAAAAAAGTTTATTATTATATGATAAAAAAATGATATGAGATCAAAAAAAAAGACGAAATAGAAAGATCGAAATAGCAAGATAATATGTATATCAATGAAGAAAATAAAATAAGTATATAGAAAAGAAGGCAGGAATTCTCTACAATGACATTGTAATCCAATTGAATTGAAATGAAAGGGATGTAGCGCAGCTTGGTAGCGCGTTTGTTTTGGGTACAAAATGTCACGGGTTCAAATCCTGTCATCCCTACCTATCACTTCGCCTCAGAGCCATAACGAGGGTCCATTGAAATCAATAAAAATTGGACATGACATACCTACTCTTTAATTTCTATTTTATATCATATTATATATCATCCTATAGCCCTTCAACATGTTCCTATAGCCCTTCAACATGTATTGTAGTTAAAAAAAAAAATAAAGACTTTTTTTCCTTACAGTCTTTTTTTGTAATTTCGTGGTAAGAAAGCGCTCTTAGTTCAGCTCGGTAGAACGTGGGTCTCCAAAACCCAATGTCGTAGGTTCAAGTCCTA